CTAAAATTCTAGGAATTCGTTGATAGTTCGAATAGATTCGTAGGCCAGGCCTACTGATACGTTTTAAATTTAAAATAGTTCGATAGGGTCCTTTCCTATTCCTTCTATGTCGTAGGGTTAAAACCAAAAAATATTTGTTGTTTTCCTGATGCTTCCTCACGTTTTTGATAAAACCTTCTCTTAAAAGTATTTTAACAATGTTTTCCGTGATGTTAGTGGATGCTATTTGAATCGTCCCTTTTCTATTCATGTCAGCATTTCGTATAGAGGTTATTATGTCAGCAATAGTGTCCCTACCCATGATAAACTAAAATTTTGGTTGCCTCCCATTTTTGATATAATCAACATGCTATTTTTTATTTATTTTTTAATTTTTATATTTTTGTTATTAAATAAAGGGATATGCGTCCGATACAACCTAATCCACTAATTACTCTATTTCATCCAAATACTATGTATAATATAACTATATTACGTATGATCTCATCTTATAATACCTCAGGTGCTAATGAAACTATTTTAGTGAAATTTAACTGTCTCAATTCTCGGGCAATCGCACCAAAAACTCGAGTTCCTTTTGGATTTCCTTCTTGATCAATCACAACTGCAGCATTATCATCATATCGTATTATCATACCGTTGTCACGTTTAAGTTCTTTACAAGTACGTACAATTACAGCTCTGATCACCTCTGATCTTTCTAGAGGTGTGTTTGGTAATGCTTCCTTGATCACAGCAACAATAATGTCACCGATATGAGCATATCGGCGATTACTAGCTCCTATGATTCTAATACACATTAATTCTCGGGCCCCGCTGTTATCCGCTACATTCAAATGGCTTTGAGGTTGAATCATATCATTTTTGAATCTGTTCTTTCAATGTTAATCCAAAGGGCGAAGTAAAAAAAAAAGAAATATTGTTTGTCAAAAAGAAACCTGCAATTTTTTTTTATCCCCAAGACTTCTTTTCTTTGGTTCTACGTTCCTATCCCGAAATAATAAATTGAGTTCGTATAGGCATTTTGGACGCCGCTATTGAAATAGCCTTTCTGGCTATATTTTCTGCTACTCCGCCCATTTCATAAAGTATTCGACCTGGTTTAACGACAGCTACCCAATATTCGGGAGATCCTTTACCCGAACCCATACGTGTTTCCGTAGGTCTTACCGTAACTGGTTTGTCTGGAAATATACGTACCCATATTTTTCCACCACGGCGCACATTTCTTGTCATTGCTCGTCGCCCTGCTTCTATTTGTCTAGATGTGATCCAAGCGGGTTCAAGTGCCTGAAGAGCATATTTACCGAAACAAATACGATTACCTCGATAAGATATTCCTTTCATTCTTCCTCTATGTTGTTTTCGAAATCTGGTTCTTTTAGGGTTATAGTTGATGGTTCTTTCTCAATTCCATCTCTACTACAGAACCGGACATGAGAGTTTCTTCTCATCCGGCTCATCGCGAATGAAACGATTCGAATTTGAGAATTTTATGAAAATATACGGAATCATGGATTCTTTGAGATTTCATCTAATCTATTAGAAATTTCTATATCTTGTTTGGATATATACTTAAACATGTATTTTTTTTTTCTAGATAATTATTTCTATTTCTAGATAGTGAGATAATGTGGTTTTTTTCTAACGAATCTTTATTTTGTTTTGCCTTTGATCATATTATTATATTGGATCGAACAAGATTGAGTAATCTAATAAAAACCTTCGCGGGCGAATATTTACTCTTTCAATATCTATTTTAGTTGTAGGGTTAGCTCATGAATTCTCGGAATAAATGAATTGGTCCCTGGTTCGTTCCGCCATCCTACCTAATGAATTATTAGGATTCATTTTTCAATAGAATCTTACGTATTCATAGGTTCCATCGTTCCCGTCGCTTCGCAATTAATGGTTAGGTTTGAATTCTACAATGGAGCCCCTCATGAAATTTGTTCTTGAGTCAATCTTTTTAGTCTTTATTGGCTCGAGGCTCTTTATTTTTTTCTATGAATAGATTCATATACTTATGGATGAATCAGTATTGATGCTTTATTACACTGCCTTTTATGAGATGACTCATAAACCTTACATATATTGGAATCCTATATCATTGATATTCTTTTTCTTTCTTTCTCTCAACCTTTCCTTTATCTGCATACTTTTTTTATATCATAATCAGATTTATTTTTTTTCTTTATGTAAGAAAGATTTCAGTTGCTACAATGATATGACCAATATATCATATCTTGACTGCTTTTTTGTATCCAGATAATGTGAAACGATGAGTTGGTTATTAGTTATATAGTTATTAGTTCACAGTAGGGGTCTGTCCATTTTTTTGGAATTCTATCCTATAAAAAAAAACCAACGAGTCGCACACTAAGCATAGCAATTATATGAAATCATCAATCAAATTTTTATTCAAACCTATAGAATTGCTTATTTTTTTGATTTAAGAGAAAAAGCATGAAAAGAAAAGAGAAAAAGCATGAAAAGAAAA